TTTTATTTAATTGTAATTTTTTTAGGGATGGTTTAAGGAAAAAAATTATTAATAATTTATTTTAAAATTATTATTATTATATTAAATATTTAATATATTAATATATATATATATATATAAACTATAATTAAATTAATATTAATTATAATAATACAATATAATTTATTAAATTATAAAAATTTAAATAGCCATTTTAATTTTTACAATGAATATTATGAAGAAAAAAAGAAAGAAATTATTAATTGTTTATTAATTTACATTAAATATTTTAATATAAAAAAAAAAAAAAAAAAAATCTATGTCAAAAATTTAACAAATAAATAAATTTTTTATGGTTTATAAAATTTATTTTGAGTTTATTTTACATATAAATTTTAGTGTTAATTATTAATTATTTAAAAAATATTTAATATTTAGGTAGTAATTAGTTTTAAAAAATTTAAGAAATTAAGATTTAGTAATATTAAAATTAATAACTAATTTTGTGCCAGCAGTTGCGGTTATACAAAGGTTAATTTAAATTTTTTTTTAGTGATTAATAAATAATTTAATAAAAATAATTTAAAATTTAAATTATAAGGTGAAATTTTAATTTAATAAAAAATTATTTTTTAAATATGATTTAATAAATTTTATAAAAAACTAGGATTAGATACCCTATTATTAAAAATTTAAATTAATAATACTTAAATAGTAGATAATTATTTATTAAAACTTAAATAATTTGGCGGTATTTTAGTTCATTTAGAGGAATCTGTTTAATAATTGATAATCCACGAATAAATTTACTTAATTTATTATTTTGTATATCGTTGTTAAAAAAATATTTTTTTATAAAATTAATATTTAAAAATTTTTAATTTAAATTAAATCAGATCAAGATGCAGATTATAATTAAGAATATAATGGATTACAATAAATTTATTTTAATTGAATTTTAATGTGAAATGATTAAATGAAATTGGATTTAAATGTAATTTTATATAAATTTTTAAAATGATTAAATATTAAAATATGTACATATTGCCCGTCGCTTTCATTTATAAGTTGAAATAAGTCGTAACAAAGTAGGGGTACTGGAAAGTGTTTCTAGAAAGATCAAATTAGAGCTTGAAAAAGTATTTCATTTACATTGAAAAGATATTATTATTATAATTAATTTGTTTGGGGTTAGTATTAATAAGTAAAATTTAATAAAAGAAATTTTAATGTTAAAAATATATAATGGGGGTTAAAGTATTTTTAATAGAAAAAATTTGAAATTTTATAGTTAATGAGTATTGTGAAAGAAATTTGAAATAATTTGAAAATAAATTTTTTTATAAGTAAATTTGATTTATTGTATCTTGTGTATCAGAGTTTATTAATTTTTTTTTATATTGATAAATTTCTCGAATTTAAAAGAGTTAATTAATTAAAAAATTTATTGTTTCATAAATATTTTAAATAATTAATTAGAAATGAAATGTTATTCGTTTTTAAATATATCTAGTTTTTTAAGAAAAAAATTTAATTTTGAATTAATTTAAAAAATTAATTAATTATTTAATTAATTTTATTAATAATATAACTATTTAAATTAAAAATTAATTTAATAATTTAGGGGATAAGCTTTAAATTAAATTTTTATAATTATTATTATTTAGAAAATATTTAAAATTTAATATTTAAAATTTTTATAATTTAAATTGTTAATAAATTTTAGTTTGTTATAAATTATTTTAAATTTATTTAAAAATTTAAAATAAAATTTAATATTTTATTAAAAAATAAATTTAAATTAGTTATATTTAGTTATAATGGTAAAATTAGTATATAATTTATATAATTATTTTATATAAAATTTATTTAAAATTTAATATTTATGATAATTATTTTAAAGGAATTCGACAAAAGTTTATATTCACCTGTTTATCAAAAACATGTCTTTTTGGTTATAATTTAAAGTCTAATCTGCCCACTGATTTAATTATTAAAGGGCTGCAGTATATTGACTGTACAAAGGTAGCATAATCAATAGTCTCTTAATTGGTGACTTGTATGAAAGATTGGATGAAATATAGATTGTCTCTAAAATATATAATTGAATTTAATTTTTTAATTAAAAAGTTAAAATAATTTAAAAAGACGAGAAGACCCTATAGAGTTTTATAGTTGTTTAATTTTAAGTTATATATTAATTTGATTAATTTATATTTAAGTAATTATTTCATTGGGGTGATGGAAAAATTAATTTAACTTTTTTTGAAAAAAATCATTAATTTATGAGTTTTTTGATCCAATAATATTGATTATAAGAAAAAATTACCTTAGGGATAACAGCGTAATTTTTTTTTTTAGTACTTATAAGAAAAAGAGTTTGCGACCTCGATGTTGGATTAAGATAAAATTTAAATGCAAAAGTTTAAAATTTTTGATCTGTTCGATCATTAAAATCTTACATGATCTGAGTTCAAACCGGTGTAAGCCAGGTTGGTTTCTATCTTTTAATGTTTTTAATATTTTAGTACGAAAGGATTGAATATTATAATTAAATTAATTTTTTATGAATATTATTAATAATTAATAAAATTATGAAATAAATTAACTATTTTGACAGAAAAATGTGGTGATTTTAGAAGTCATTAATATATAATTTATTATATATATAGTAATGATAATAATTGATTTATTGATAATTGTGGTTGGTATTTTAATTTTAATTTTGGGTGTTTTAATTGGGGTTGCTTTTTTAGTTTTATTAGAGCGAAAAGTTTTAGGTTATATTCAGATTCGAAAGGGTCCTAATAAGGTTGGTTATTTGGGGATTTTACAACCTTTTTCTGATGCTATTAAGTTATTTAATAAAGAGACTACTTATCCTAATTTTTCTAATTATTATTGTTATTATTTTTCTCCTGTAGTTAGATTTATTTTATCTTTATTTATTTGAATATTAATTCCTTATTATTTTAATATAATTAGTTTTAATTTAGGTATTTTATTTTTTTTATGTTGTACTAGAATGGGGGTTTATACTGTTATGGTTGCAGGGTGATCTTCTAATTCTAATTATGCTTTATTAGGGGGTTTACGTGCTGTAGCTCAAACTATTTCTTATGAGGTAAGAATAGCTTTAATTTTGATATCTAGAATTTTTATAATTATAGATTTTAATTTAATAATATTTTATTTTTATCAAAAGATAGTTTGAATATTATTTATTATAATTCCTTTATCTTTAAGATGAATTTCTTCAATATTAGCTGAAACCAACCGAACTCCTTTTGATTTTGCAGAGGGTGAGAGTGAATTAGTATCTGGGTTTAATATTGAATATAGAAGTGGTGGATTTGCTTTAATTTTTTTAGCTGAATATTCTAGAATTTTATTTATAAGATTGTTATTTGTTATTATTTATATGGGGGGTTATGATTTGAGATTTATTTTTTATTTAAAATTAAGATTAATTTCTTTTTTATTTATTTGGGTTCGGGGTACTTTACCTCGTTATCGTTATGATAAATTAATATATTTAGCGTGAAAAAGTTATTTACCTGTTTCTTTAAATTTTTTATTGTTTTTTTTAGGGTTTAAATTTTTTTTTTAGTGATTATTTTTAGTATGATAAATTAATAGAATAAAAAATTCTTTCTTAAGTTTTCAAAACAAATGCTTTTAACAAGCTCATTAATTATTTATATGTTCAAATATAATAATAATATATTTATAATATATATATATAATATATATATATATATATATTATTTTTATTAATTATTAAAAATTAAATTATCTCAGTATTTTCCTAGTAATGGGTTAATAATAAAATAACTAAAATATAATACTGTTAAGATTTGTCCTGTAATAATATAGGGATTTTCTACTGGTTGAGCTCCAATTCAAGTTAATAAAATGATTATAATAATAAAAAATCAAAATAATATTTGATTAATTGGGTAAAATTGTAATCCTTGTATTTTTTTATTGAATGTTAGGGGTAGAATAATTAAAATTAGAATTGATATAATTAAAGCAATTACTCCTCCTAATTTATTAGGAATTGATCGTAAAATTGCATAAGCAAATAAAAAATATCATTCTGGTTGAATATGGATAGGAGTTACTAGAGGGTTAGCGGGGATAAAATTATCTGGGTCCCCTAATAAATAGGGGTTAATTAAAGTTAATATTGTTAATATAGTGATTAAAACAATAAATCCAATTAAATCCTTATATGTAAAAAATGGGTGAAAGGGGATTTTATCTAAATTTCTATTTAATCCTAATGGGTTATTAGATCCTGTTTGGTGTAAAAATAGTAAGTGAATTATAGTTAATATTATAATAATAAAAGGTAATAAAAAATGAAATGTATAAAATCGTGTTAATGTAGCATTATCTACTGCAAATCCTCCTCAAATTCAATTTACTAATATATTTCCTAAATAAGGAATTGCTGATAGTAAGTTAGTAATTACTGTTGCACCTCAAAATGATATTTGACCTCATGGTAAAACATATCCTATAAATGCTGTTGCTATTAATATAAATAAAATAATTACCCCAACAAATCATGTAAATTTTAAGTTAAATGATTCGTAATAAATTCCTCGTCCAATATGAATATAAATACAAATAAAAAAAAATGATGCTCCGTTAGCATGAATAGTTCGAATTAATCAACCATAATTAACATTTCGACAAATATAATTTACTCTGTAAAAAGCTATTTCAATGTTAGCTGTATAATATATTGTTAAAAATAATCCAGTTAAGATTTGAATTATTAAACATAGTGCAAGTAAAGATCCAAAATTTCATCATGTTGAAATATTACTAGGTGTAGGTAAATCAATTAATGATGCATTAATAATTTTAATTACTGGGTGATATTTTCGTATTGATTTAAATTTATTTAACATTAGTTGAAAAATATTCGTAATGGGCCATAAAAAATATTAGTAATTTTTACAATTGCAATTAATGTAATAAATAAATAAATAATTAATAATATTGTTAATATTGATGAATAATTATTATATAATTTATTTAGATTAATTTTATTTTCATTATTAAAAAATATAAAATTAAAGAAATTATTTATTTCTGAATTATTGTTTAAGTTTATTCAATTTAAATTTTTAAAAAATAAAATTTGGGTGATAATTAATATAAAAATAAATAATAAAAAAATTTTTTTAAGGTTATTTGATATAAAAAATATTTCGTTTGAAGCAATTCTTGAAACATAAATAAATAATACTAAAAGTCCCCCTAAAAAAGTTAAAAAAAGAATATATGAAAATCAGTATGTTTTAATAAATATTCCTGATAATAAGCAAGTTAATAATGTTTGAGTTAAAATTATAAATCCTATTGATAGTGGGTGGTTTAAAAAATATATTATTATTGATAATATAATTATAATTGATGAAATAATTAATTTTATCATTGATTTTTCAAAAAATAGTTTATAAAAATAATAATTTTGGGGATTATAGATAAAGATATTTCTTTTTTTTTGAGTTTTTAAAGATAAAATTCTTAATTTTGGTTTACAAGACCAATGTTTTTCTTTAAACTATAAAAACAAAAAATAAATGATAATTATGAATATATGGGTTATTTTTATTTTAATATTTTTTATTGGGAATTTAATTTTTATTTCTAAAAATAAACATTTATTAATTATTTTATTAAGATTAGAGTTTATTGTGTTAAGAATTTTTTTTTTTATGTTGGTATTTTTAATATTTGTTGATTATGATATATATATATTGATAGTTTTTTTAGTTTTTTCTGTTTGTGAAGGTTCATTGGGTTTATCTATTTTAGTTTCTATGATTCGAACTCATGGTAATGATTATTTTCAAAGATTTAATTTATTGTAAATAAAATATATGATAAAATTTTTATTTTATATAATTTTTATAATTCCTTTATGTTTTATAAATAAAATATTTTGATTGGTTCAAATATTGTTATTTATATTAATATTTATATTTATGAATATATTTATAAGTTGTATTAATTTTAATAATTTAAGATATATTTTTTCTTGTGATATAATTTCTTTTGGTTTAATTTTATTAAGAATTTGGATTTGTTCATTAATAATTATATCTAGTGAAAATTTATATAAAGTAAAATATTATATTAATTTTTTTTTATTAAACATCATATTTTTATTAATTTTATTATTTTTGACTTTTAGAGTTATGAATTTATTTATATTTTATTTATTTTTTGAGGGTAGATTAATTCCTACTTTATTGTTAATTATTGGTTGAGGGTATCAACCTGAACGAATTCAGGCTGGTATATATTTAATATTTTATACTTTATTTGTTTCTTTGCCTTTATTAATGGGTATTTTTTATTTATATAATGAAATTTATTCAATAATAATTTATTTTTTAAAATTTATTAATTTAAATTTTATTATATTATATTTTTGTATGGTTTTAGCTTTTTTAGTAAAAATACCTATATATTTTGTTCATTTATGACTTCCTAAAGCTCATGTTGAAGCTCCCGTTTCTGGTTCAATAATTTTAGCGGGTATTATATTAAAATTAGGTGGTTATGGTTTATTACGGGTTTTAATTTTTTTACAGGAGATTAATTTAAAATTAAATTATATTTGGTTGATTATTAGATTATTGGGGGGATTTTATATTAGATTAAAGTGTTTTTGTCAGGTTGATATTAAGTCTTTAATTGCATATTCTTCGGTTTCCCATATAAGTATTGTAATTGGGGGGATTATAGTTATAAATTATTGGGGTTATTTTGGTTCTTATATTATAATAATTGGTCATGGTTTATGTTCTTCTGGTATATTTTGTCTTGCTAATATTAATTATGAACGTTTACATAGTCGAAGATTATTTATTAATAAGGGAATAATAAATTTTATACCTTCAATAAGATTGTGGTGATTTTTACTTATATCTTCTAATATGTCGGCTCCCCCCTCATTAAATTTATTGGGTGAAATTACTTTAATTAATAGTTTAGTGGGTTGATCTTGGTTATCTATGATTATGTTAATATTAATTTCTTTTTTTAGTGCTGGTTATAGATTATACTTATATTCTTACACTCAACATGGAAAATATTATCAAGGATTATATAGATTTTATAGAGGAGTTTCTCGTGAGTATTTATTATTAATGTTACATTGATTACCTTTAAATATTTTAATTTTAAAGGTTGAATATTTAATAATTAATTAAAATAAATTTAAATAATTTAATAAAAATATTGATTTGTGGTATCAAAAATATGAGTAAATCATTTTAAATTATTAATAAAAATATTTGTTTATATATATTTTTTTTTTTATTTTTTTTTAGAGTGATAAATTTTATTTTTATAATTTATTTTATTATAAATAATTTAGTAATTTTTTTTGAGTGGGAGTTAATTTCTTTTAATTCTGTTAGAATTGTAATATCTATTTTATTAGATTGAATATCTTTATTATTTATAATGTTTGTTATAATGATTTCATCGGTGGTAATTTATTATAGTAAAAGATATATGAGATCTGAGTTAAATTTATTTCGATTTATTATTTTAGTTATATTATTCGTATTTTCTATAATCTTATTGATTATTAGTCCTAATATTATTAGAATTTTATTAGGTTGGGATGGTTTGGGATTGGTTTCTTATTGTTTGGTGATTTATTATCAAAATGTAAAGTCTTATAATGCTGGTATATTAACTGCATTATCTAATCGTATTGGTGATGTTTTGATTTTAATAGTAATTTCTTGAATATTAAATTATGGTAGTTGAAATTATATTTTTTATTTAGATTTTATAAAAAATGATTTAATTATAACATTTATTAGAGTTATAATTATTATTGCTGCTATAACTAAAAGAGCTCAAATTCCTTTTAGTTCTTGGTTACCAGCTGCTATAGCAGCTCCTACTCCAGTATCAGCTTTAGTTCATTCTTCTACTTTAGTAACTGCTGGGGTTTATTTATTAATTCGTTTTAATTTATTGATTATAAAGACTTTTTTTATTAAAGTTTTATTATTAATGGGAATGTTAACAATATTTATAGCTGGTATTTCTGCTAATTATGAGTATGATTTAAAAAAAATTATTGCTTTATCTACTTTGAGACAATTAGGTTTAATAATAAGAATTTTAAGAATGGGGTTTCCTGATTTAGCTTTTTTTCATTTATTAACTCATGCTATATTTAAAGCTTTATTATTTATATGTGCTGGGGTAATTATTCATATAATAAATAATATTCAAGATATTCGTTATATAGGGGGGGTAAGATTATATCTTCCTATAACTTGTTTATGTTTAAATATTTCAAATATGGCTTTATGTGGGATTCCATTTTTAGCTGGTTTTTACTCTAAGGATTTAATTTTAGAAATAGTTAGATTTAGAAATTTAAATATAATAGTGTTTTTGTTTTATTATATTTCTACAGGGTTAACTATATATTATACTATTCGTTTGTTAATATACATAATAGTTAATGATTTAAATTTATTAAGAATTTATAATTTATATGATGAAGATTATATTATATTAAAAAGAATGTTTATTTTATTATTTATAAGATTAGTTAGAGGGAGTTTTTTAAGATGAATAATTTTTTATTATCCTTATATGATTTATTTACCTTTTAATTTAAAAATAATAGTTATTTATGTTAGATTTATGGGGGGTTTATTAGGTTATTTAGTTAGAAATATGAATATTTATAGAATTAATAAATTTATTTTAACTTATAATTTAAGTAATTTTTTATGTTTAATGTGATTTATACCTAGATTATCTACTTATGGTTTAAATTATTATTTTTTAAGATTTGGTCAAAATTTATTAAAAATTGTTGATATGGGTTGGAGAGAAATATATACAGGTCAAGGAATTGTATATATTTTAAAAAATTATTCTTCTTTTTATAATATTTTTCATATTAATAATTTAAAAATTTATTTATTTAGATTTGTTATTTGAATAATAATTATTATATATATATTATTTTTAAAAATTTATTATTTAAATAGCTTATATTAAGAGTGTAATATTGAAGATATTAAGGAGATTATTTAATCTTTAAATAAATATTTATAAAAATTAATTATTTTATTTTTACAATGAAAATGTAATGTTTTATTTAAACTATATAAATAATTAGAAATATTAATGGAATTTAACCACTAAAAATTAAGTTAGCAGCTTAATTTTAATTAATTATATTTCTTTAATTGGAATAATTAATTCAATTTTATCATTAACAGTGATATACCTCTAATTTGGTTTCAATTAATAAATAAGGAGTATTTATAATACTCTAATTTTTAAGTCGAAATTAAATGCATTTTTTGCTTCTTATTTAAGATAAATTGATTAAATCAATAATTTTTGATTGCAAATCAAATGTTTTATTTAAACTATAATCCTAAATTTTAATTAGTTCAATTTAATATGTTTTGATTTCATTCATGGTATAAACCTATTAATAAAATAATAATGAAAAAAAATCTAATTTTTATATTAATAAAAATATTTGTTAATTTAAATGTTAAAATAATTGGAAAAATTAATGCGATTTCAACATCAAAAATTAAAAAAATTACTGTAATTAAGAAGAAATGTAATGAGAAAGGAATTCGAGCAGAGGATTTAGGGTCAAACCCACATTCAAATGGTGAACATTTTTCTCGATCTATAAATGATTTTTTTGATAGAATGATTGATATAAATATTATGATATTAGAAATAATAAAAATTATAATTACAATATTTGTTAATAAAATAATTATTTATATTAAAATAAAATTAAACTTTTTGATTGGAAGTCAAATATACTAAATATATTATATAAATAATTAATTTCCCCATCAGTAAATAGAGATATAAAGGAATAATCAAACAACATCTACAAAATGTCAATATCAAGCTGCCGCTTCAAATCCAAAATGATGATTTTTAGAAAAATGTTTATTTAATTGTCGAATAAAACATACAGTTAAGAAAATAGTTCCAATAATTACGTGTAATCCATGAAATCCTGTTGCTATAAAAAATGTAGAACCATAAATTCTATCAGCAATTGAAAATGGTGCTTCTAAATATTCATATGCTTGTAAGATAGTAAAATAAATTCCTAATATAATTGTTAAAAATAGTCTTTGAATACTTTGAGTATAATTTCTTTCTATTATTGAGTGGTGGGTTCAAGTTACTGTTACTCCTGATCTAATTAAGATAATTGTATTTAATAGTGGGATTTGAAATGGGTTAAATGGAAAAATTCCAACAGGGGGTCAAATAGCTCCAATTTCAATATTTGGGGATAATCTTCTATGAAAAAAAGCTCAAAAAAAAGAAACGAAGAAAAAAATTTCAGATACAATAAATAAAATTATTCCTCATCGAAGTCCTTTAGTTACTAAAATTGTATGTTTACCCTGAAAAGTTCCTTCTCGACAGATATCTCGTCATCATTGAAATATGGTTAAAATTGTAATAATATATCCTAAAATTAATAAATTTATATTAAAATTATGAAATCATTTTACTATTCCTGTAACTAAGGTTAATACTCCAATTGCTCCAGTTAAAGGTCAAGGTCTGTAATCTACTAAATGATATGGGTGATAATTAAAGTTATTTTTCATTAATTTACTTCTCTAGAATAAAGTGTTCTTAAAATAGTAATAACATAAGATTGGATTACTGCTACTGCAGATTCTAAAATTAATAATAAAATTTGAATTAAGATTAATATTATAATAAATATGTATGAAAGATTAGGTCCAGTTCTTCTTAATAAAGTTAATAATAAATGACCAGCAATTATATTTGCTATTAATCGGATAGCTAATGTTCCAGGTCGGATAATATTTCTAATAGTTTCAATTAATACTATAAATGGTATTAAAATTGTTGGTGTTCCTTGAGGAATTATGTGAATAAATATGTGCTGGTAGTTATTAATTCATCCATATAATATAAATCTTAATCATAGGGGTAATGAAATTGATAAGGTTAAAGTTAAATGACTTGTTCTAGTAAAAATATAAGGAAATAATCCTAAAAAATTATTAAATAATACAAATGAAAATAGTGAAATAAAAATTAAAGTTGATCCGTTAAAATAATTATTTTTTAATAGAGTTTTAAATTCATTATGTAATTTATTTAAAATAAGATTTCAAATTACAAAATGTCGATTAGGGATAAATCAAAATTTATAAGGTAAAAATATTATTCCTAAAAAAGTTCTTATTCAATTAATTGGTAAGTTAAATAAATTAGTTGTTGGGTCAAAAACTGAGAATAAGTTTCTTATCATTTTCAGTTAGGTTGTTTTTTATTTTTTAGTGAAAAATTTTTATTTGTATTTGTATAGTTGTTAAAATAAATATAATAATTTATAATATTAAATATAATATAAATACAAATAAAAAAAAATAGGGAAATTATTCAATTAATTGGTATTATTTGAGGGATAAAAGAATATTACATATTTAAGTAATAATTTAAATTTGACATATTTATGTTATAAGTTAACTAATTCTTTATTTAAATTTTAATCATTAGAAGTAATTGCTAATTTACTATAAAATGGTTTAAGAGACCAGTACTTGCTTTCAGTCATCTAATGAGGAATAATTATTAATTCAGTTAATGAAATTTTTAATTGAAATTCTTTCAATTACAATAGGTATAAATCTGTGATTTGCTCCGCAAATTTCTGAACATTGTCCGTAAAAAATTCCTGGTCGATTAATAAAAATATTTGTTTGATTTAGCCGACCAGGATTAGCATCTACTTTAACTCCTAATGAAGGTACAGTTCATGAGTGAATTACATCTGTAGCTGTTACTATGATTCGGATTTGGTTATTTATAGGTAGAATAATTCGATTATCAACATCTAATAAACGGAAATTATTGGGTGATATTTCATTAGAGGGGATTATATAAGAATCAAATTCAATATTATGAAAATCAGAGTATTCATATCTTCAATATCATTGATGTCCGATTGATTTTAATGTAATTAAAGGATTATTAAGTTCATCTAATAAATAAAGTAGTCGTAATGATGGTAAAGCAATAAAAATTAATGTAATAGCAGGTAAAATAGTTCAAATTATTTCAATTAATTGGCCTTCTAATAAAAATCGATTAATATATTTATTAAAAAATAAGTTTAATATTAAATATCCAACTAAAATAGTAATTATAATTAAAATAATTAATGTATGATCGTGAAAAAAAATAATTTGTTCTATTAATGGTGATGCTCCATTTTGTAAGTTAAGATTAGATCAGGTTGCCATTTCTAAAAAAAGGACATTCCTTTATAAATGGGGTTTAAATCCATCACATATAATCTGCCATATTAGAAATTTCTTAAAATTGGTAATTCATTATAAGAATGTTCTGCTGGGGGTAGATTTTGGTATCATTCAATTGATGATGGTATATTTAAGGGAAATAAAGTAATTCGTTGGTAAATTATTGATTCTCAAATAATAATTAAAATTATTATAATAGCTAATAATGAGATGTATGATCCTAGTGATGAAATTAAATTTCATGAAATATAAGAATCAGGATAATCTGAGTATCGTCGGGGTATCCCCGCTAACCCTAAAAAATGTTGGGGGAAAAAGGTTAAATTAACCCCTAAAAATATAATAAAAAATTGAATTTTTAATAGATAAGGGTTTAATGATAATCCTAAAAATAAAGGGTATCAATGAATAAATCCTCCTATAATAGCAAATACAGCCCCCATAGATAAAACATAATGAAAATGAGCAACTACATAATAGGTATCGTGTAATGTAATATCAATTGATGAATTAGCTAAAATTACTCCTGTTAATCCTCCTACTGTAAATAAAAATACAAATCCTAAACTTCATAAAATTGAAGGTCTATAGTTAATTTGTGTTCCGTGTAAGGTTGCTAATCATCTAAAAATTTTAATACCGGTGGGTACTGCAATAATTATTGTTGCTGATGTAAAATAGGCTCGGGTATCGATATCTATTCCAATTGTAAATATATGGTGGGCTCATACAATAAACCCTAACAATCCAATTGCTATTATAGCATAAATTATCCCTAAACACCCAAAAGTTTCTTTTTTTGAGCTTTCTTGGGAAATAATGTGAGAAATTATACCAAATCCTGGTAAAATTAAAATATAAACTTCTGGGTGACCAAAAAATCAAAATAAATGTTGATATAAAATTGGATCACCCCCTCCAGCGGGGTCAAAAAATGATGTGTTTAAATTTCGATCTGTTAATAGTATTGTAATTGCTCCAGCTAAAACTGGTAAAGATAATAATAATAAAAATGCTGTAATTCCTACTGCCCATACAAATARGGGTATTTGATCAAATGATATATTGTTAATTCGTATGTTAATAATTGTTGTAATAAAATTAATTGCCCCTAAAATAGAGGAAATACCCGCTAAGTGAAGTGAGAAGATGGCTAAATCAACAGATCTTCCTCTGTGTGCGATATTTGAAGACAGGGGGGGGTAAACTGTTCAACCGGTACCGGCACCATTTTCTACAATACTTCTAGAAATTAGTAATGTTAATGAGGGGGGTAAAAGTCAAAATCTTATATTATTTATTCGTGGGAAAGCTATATCAGGGGCTCCTAATATTAATGGTACTAATCAATTACCAAATCCCCCAATTATAATGGGTATAACTATAAAAAAAATTATAATAAATGCATGAGCTGTTACAATAGTATTATAAATTTGATCATCTCCAATTAAAGATCCGGGGTTTCCTAATTCTGCTCGAATTAGTAATCTTAATGAAGTTCCTACTATTCCTGATCAAATTCCAAAAATAAAATATAATGTTCCAATATCTTTATGATTTGTGGAGTATAATCATTTTCGCTAATAAAATGGCTGAGATTTATAAGCGATAAATTGTAAATTTATTTACGAGAAATATTCTCTTTTATTATAAGTCTTATATTCAATAATGATATAAAATTGCAAATTTTAAGGGGTAAATTATTTACTAAGGCTTAAAGAATATTTCTTTATAAACAATTTTGAAGATTATTAGTTTAAATTAACTTAAAACCTTAAAATTATATAAATAAAAAAGTTCTAAAAATTATTCCTATAATAGAAATTAAAGAGATTAAAGAAATTAAATTTATAAAATTATTTTTTAAAAAAATTTTAAATCATTTTATTTTAATGTAATTAAATAAAAAAGATGAATAAATAATTCGAATATAAAAATAAATAGTAATTAATCTTCTTATTACTATAATTAGTGTTAAAAAGTAGAGTTTATTAATTATTAAAAAATTAATAATGATTCATTTTGGTAAAAATCCAATAAATGGGGGTAATCCCCCTAATGAAAGAAAATTAATTAATAAATTTAATTTAATTATAAAATTTATGTTATTAATAAATAATTGATTAATAAAAAATATATTTAAAATATAAAATAAAAAAAATATAATTCTAATTAAAAATGAATATATAAAAAAATAAAATATTCATAAATTTTCTCTAATTATAATTGAGAAAATTATTCATCCTAAATTATTAATCGAAGAGAATGCTATTATTTTTCGTAATGAGGTTTGTTTTAAACCTCCCAAAGCTCCAATTATAACATTTAATATAATAATAAAATATAAAAAATTTATATTAAAATAGTAAGATAATAAAATTATTGGGGTAATTTTTTGTCAAGTTATTAAAATAAAATTATTAAATCAAGATAATCCCTCTGAAATATTGGGAAATCAAAAATGAAAGGGGGCAGATCCTATTTTTATTAATAATGATGAGTTAATTATAATTGAAATAAAATTATTTATTTCAAAATTTTTTATTAGAATTATTTTAATTAAAATAGAAAATAAAAAATTTATTGATGCGATAGATTGGGTTAAAAAATATTTTAATGAGGCTTCTGAGGATAAAAGATTATTAGAATTAGAGATTAGGGGGATAAATCTTAATAAATTGATTTCTAATCCAATTCAACAACCAAATCAAGAGTTAGCAGAAATTGAAATTATAGTTCTAAAAACTAAAATAAATAAAAAAAATATTTTATTTGAGTTAAATAAAAAATAAATTTAAAATAATTACTACTGTAATTTAAGAAATTATAAGTTTTCTATTATAATTATATTTTAGTGTATGATGCACAATAGTTTTTGATACTATTAGATATAGTTTAATTCTATAAAATATAATAAAGGTAGAATTTCTACTTAATTTATCCTATCAGAATAATCCTTTAATCAGGCACTTTATTTAATTTTTAAAAAAAAGGGTTATCCTTTATATTTGAGGTATGAGCCCAAAAGCTTAATTTTAGCTTATTTTTAA